CTTGGGTTGGAACAAATTACTATAATTCGTCCCCGTCTACGGATCAGTCGACAGTTTTCGCAAATTTTACGAACAGAGGCTCTTATTTTCATATTTTTCATTCCTTAACTTAAACTTAATTCCGAATATACTTATTGGAAGAAAATAAGTTTCTTTAAATTTTGAAATCTCGAATTGTATCCTTATAAAAGGTAAAAGGAATGTTGAAGTTGAAAAAAGCACCTAATCATTTGAATCTCTGTTGCGGAGTCTCTAAATTAACGACCTCTGGTTGAATCATAACGACTTACTTCAATTTTGACTTTATCCCCCGGTACGGTAGTGTTGGGAAGTGATTCAGTAATTAAACCTTCATGAATCCATTTCATTCCATGTAAAACCCCCTTGAAGTATCAACTAATGTAGGAGGAGTGATGTTAGAAACCCGCCCTTTCTCCTCTCTTTTTTTACAAATAGGAAGCTACGGATACAATTTGAATATTAGAAAGATTACCATATATAACACAAAATTTTTCCTCCGATTCTTTCTAGTCGAGCCTCTCGGTCTGTCATTATACCCCGAGAAGTAGAAAGAATTACAACCCCTCTCCCGCCTAAAATTCTAGGAACTCGTTGATAGTTAGAATAGATTCGTAGACTAGGCCGACTGATCCGTTTTAAATTTAAAATAGTTCGATATGGTCCTTGTCTATTCCTTCTATGTCGTAGGGTTAAAACCAAAAAATATTTGTTTCTTTCTCGATGTTTCCTCACGTTTTCAATAAACCCTTCTCGTAAAAATATTTTAATAATGTTTTCGGTGAGGTTAGTAGATGATATTTGAACCGTTCCTTTTCTATCCATGTCAGCATTTCGTATCGAGGTTATTATGTCAGCAATAGTGTCCTTACCCATGATAAACTAAAATGATTTTTTCCCCTGAATTTTGATATAATCAACGTGTTCTTTTTTTTTATGAATTAATTATTAATTAATTATTTTAATTATTAAAGGTATATGCGTGAGATACAATCTACGAATTAATTGAATCTATTTCATTCAAATATTCTAACTATATCATGGTCTCATCTCATCTTAGATCTTATAATACTTCAGGCGCTAATGAAACTATTTTATTGAAATTTAACTGTCTCAATTCCTGGGCAATTACACCAAAAATTCGTGTTCCTTTTGGATTTCCTTCTTGATCAATGACAACTGCAGCATTGTCATCATATCGTATTATCATACCGTTGTCACGTTTGAGTTCTTTACAAGTGCGTACAATTACAGCTCTGATCACTTCTGATTTTTCTAGAGGTGTATTTGGTACTGCTTCCTTGATTACAGCAACAATAACGTCACCAATATAAGCATATCGGCGATTACTAGCTCCTATGATTCGAATACACATCAATTCTCGGGCCCCGCTGTTATCCGCTACATTTAAATGGGTCTGAGGTTGAATCATATCGTTTTTTTACTCTCTTCTTTCAATACAAAGGGCGAAGTAAAAAAAAATATTGTTTGTCTAAAACAAAAAAAAAAAAAAAGAAACCTGCAATTGCTTCTTTTCATCTCCAAGACCCTCTTTCCTTTGTTTCTACAGTCCAGTTCTATCTCGAAATAATGAATTGAGTTCGTATAGGCATTTTGGACGCGGCTATTGAAATAGCTTTTCTGGCTATATTTTCTGCTATTCCGCTCATTTCATAAAGTATTCTACTCGGTTTAACGACAGCTACCCAATATTCGGGAGACCCTTTCCCCGAACCCATACGTGTTTCTGTAGGTCTTACTGTAACTGGTTTGTCGGGAAATATACGTACCCATATTTTTCCACCGCGGCGTGCATTTCGTGTCATTGCTCGTCGCCCTGCTTCTATTTGTCTAGATGTAATCCAAGCGGGTTGAAGTGCTTGAAGAGCATATTTACCGAAACAAATACGATTACCTCGATAAGATATTCCTTTCATTCTTCCTCTATGTTGTTTACGGAATCTGGTTCTTTTAGGGTTATAGTTGATGGTTGTTTCTCAATTCCATCTCTATTACAGAACCGGACATGAGAGTTTCTTCTCATCCAGCTCCTCGCGAATGAAACGATTAAAAAGAATATACATGTATTTGATAAATAATATACTGAATCATGGTATTTTTTGAGATTTCATCTAATCTATTAGATGTATATCTTGTTTTGATTTGATATCTAACTAAACATGTATTCTATTTATAGATAAATTATAGATAAAGATAATTATTTCTATTTATTTTTATTTAGAGAAATTTTGTATAACAAATCCTTATTTATAATTTATAACAAATCCTTATTTTGTTTTGCTTTTTATATTATCATATCGATCAAAAAAAAATCAAAACTTTCGCGGGCGGATATTTACTCTTTCAATATTTTTTTTTCGGTTGTAGGGTTAACCCCAGGGCCTCTCAGAATAAATGGATTGCTCTCCGGTTCGTTCCGCCATCCCGACCAATAAATCATTAGGATTCGTTTTCAATAGAA